CTTTTCGATAAGATAAAACATAAAACTCAGAAACAATAGAATATAGAGTCTATTTTTTAGTACTTAAACACATTTATAGATTCCATTGTTCAAAGAAAAGGATTCACAGAGAAGAGAGGTGTTTTACCTATAGAATTTTTAGCACACGCTCAGGATTGTGAAGTATATAAGAGGGTTTGTATTTATTAAACAGATATAGATATATCTATCTATATATAAGTCTTCCCCTTCTATTTTTATTCCATGAAAATTAAAATTTGAAACACAAAAATTTCCTGAGAATTCCCTATAGGCAACATATATAAAAACATATATAAATAAGATAACCAATTAGATATCTGTGTAACAATTTATGTTATGGGGTTTACATATACCCATATTTATTGTTATAATCGAAATGGATAAATTGAAAATAAAAAATACTGAATAAACACTGATTAGTTATGTATCTTTTTTTAGTTTCTTGTGTCATTAGGAAAACAAAATTTGATATTCAAATCCAAGACTCATTCATGAATTTGCAGCCCGGAGTCAATAGTTAATGGTTCAAATTTGCCATCAACTTGTTTTTTGTGACTAAAAATCCACATTTTACTTTTCAATATAAAAGTGGGGGGAAGTTTTTAGGCATTGTGTTTGTGTGTTTTGAGATACTATACAATCAATCGAAGAAGTGGATAAAATTAAATCAAAAAGAGGAAAGGGCCCTTATTTTCGGAAAAGAATTAATAAAAAGGGGCTTCAAGATACAAGTACAAAAAAAGAGGTTCAGTAATCCACCCTTACGCAGGAGAAATTCCATCTATTTTTTGTATTATTTTGGCGATATGGCCGAGTGGTAAGGCGGGGGACTGCAAATCCTTTTTCCCCAGTTCAAATCCGGGTGTCGCCTGATCAATAAAAGTCTCTTATTATGTTCTGTAGATATATAACTCACCTTATTTTTCCCCCGGCAGCAGAAACGGATTGTGCATTCGGTCTGGGGGTTTTCTAAAATATTGTAGTAAATCTTTGCATCTAGGATTAAAAAGATTCTAATGGTGGAAGGGCTATCACGACTTCCAGATTCCCCTCTATTCTACTACTAATGTAGTGTATACTGGCTGAGTCTTGAATTCCGTTGGATAGAATAGATACGAAATCTAATTAAATTAGCAGTTAAGTTGTGTAAAGACCGGAAGAGCCCTTATATACTTAATATATACTTAATAATAAGAGTACTTACTGTATATCTATACAGACTCACGATAATTTATGAGCATTCACATTCAATATTAGACTGAATGGAAAATATAATTAACTTCTATATGTTCCATTCGTAACATTCCCTTAAGGTGTCATTGCCTATTTTACTTGTGTTTAGTCTTTCCCAATTAAAAGTCGTATAGGGGTTTAGTAGAAGTTATTGAGATTAGTTCATTAACAGTGTTCGGTCAGAGTCCCTTTTTGACTCTGCGCCGTTGATTCGACTATTATTAATGAGCAATAATGGAATAATTCCTTCATAGAGATAGGGGACATAATTCACATGGATATAGTAAGTCTCGCTTGGGCTGCTTTAATGGTAGTCTTTACTTTTTCCCTTTCACTCGTAGTATGGGGAAGAAGTGGACTCTAGAGGTACTACGAATTGATTGAGGAATCAAACCATATCAATTGTTTTATAGATCGTTCTGCAACATGTTTTGAATTTTTTAAAAAATTTTTTCATTTAGGACTTACCTTACATTGGATTCTATTGGAGTAATGTATTCTATGAATAAAATTCTTTCAGAGATATTTCAAGGATTCCCATATTTGTATCTCGAAAGCAAAGGGATACGTATTATTGGAATTTTATTCCAACCAAATTCTTCCTAAATTTTATATTTCAATGAACGGGCTCTTCCCATAATTTTAGTTTTAGATGGATATTAAAGAAGGCCCGACCCCCCTTTTTGTTTCCCTCTTTACTTTTACTTTTTCCTGCTAAAAAAGTAATTTTTTAAGTGTATACACGATTTATCTGAGAAAAATTTAGGCATAGTAGTTGTATAACGAGAGAATATGCAGAATAAGATCTTGCCTTGGGAGTCACATATTGCGCACTTACCGATTCTTTTATTATTTTCGAAATGGAATTTCGACTTTATCAGGGTTTCAAGCATTAAAAACTTGTGAGGTTTTTTTTATTATACTTATTATCTTTTAAAATCCGAAGAAGTGCCCATAGAACTCCTGTCAATGGATCAATCCATTTTTTCTAGAGGAATGCTAGAAAAAGTATTACGGCTCTTTAATAGATGCCGCTAATGCTTTTTCCTTTGTTGATTCTTTCAATAGATCACGAGACTCAGATTGCAAATAATAATAAATCTATAAATTAGAACTAGAAAGTAAGACAAGAGAGTTTTTTAATATTGATCGAAAAAAAGATGTATCAAAAAAGAGAATTGGTTATATGTAAATTCCATATATTATCTTGATAAATATCAAGATAATAAATAATATTGTAGATTGA